GTTCTTCATATTTATAGGAGAGAGCAAATCTTTTTTTTTCTATGCGCGTTTTACACAAAATGAGGGCAACCACTATTTCGAATTGAAAAAGATCGTATATAATGAAATGATACTCTGGGGTCTCACAAAAGAGAATGATTTCTTTCAATTGACTATTCATCTATTGTATTTTCATGTAAATAGGGGCAAGAGAGCTCTATGAAAAACTGGTGGTTCAATTCGATGTTATCTAAGGGTAAGGGGGAATTCGAATACAGGTGTGGGTTAAGTAAATCAATGGATAGTCTTGGTCCTATTAAAAATACCAGTGTAAGCGAGGACCCGGCTATAAATGATAAGGATAAAAACATTCCTAGTTGGAGTGACAGTTCGAGTTCCAGTAATGTTGATCATTTGGTTGGTCTCAAGGACATTCGGAATTTCATCGCGGATGACACTTTTTTTGTTAAGGATAGTAATAGGGACAGTTATTCCATATATTTTGATATTGAAAATCAAATTTTGGAGATTGACAATGATCCTTCTTTTCTGAGTGAACTAGAAAGTTCTTTTTATAGTTTTCGTAATTATAGGAATAATGGATCTAAAAGTGATGATCCCGACTATGATCGTTACATGTATGATACTAAATCGAGTTGGAATAATCACATTCATAATTGCGTTGACTCTTATCTTCATTCTCAAATCTGTATTTTTAGTCACATTTTAAGTAGTAGTGACTGTTACAGTGACAGTTACATTTATAATTTCATTTGTGGTGAAAGTGTAAATAGTAGTGAAAGCGAAAGTTCCAATATAAAAACTAGCACGAATGGTAGTGATTTAACTATAGGAGAAAGTTCTAATGATCTCGATGTAACTCAAAAATACAGGCATTTGTGGGTTCAATGCGAAAATTGTTATGGATTAAATTATAAGAAATTTCTTAAGTCAAAAATGCATATTTGTGAACAATGCGGATATCATTTGAAAATGAGTAGTTCAGATAGAATCGAACTTTCGGTTGATCCAGGTACTTGGGATCCGATGGATGACGACATGGTCTCTGTGGATCCCATTGAATTTCATTCAGAAGAGGAACCTTATCAAAATCGTATTGATTCTTATCAAAGAAAGACAGGATTAACGGAGGCTGTTCAAACAGGTACAGGGCAACTAAACGGGATTCCCATCGCAATTGGGGTTATGGATTTTCAGTTTATGGGGGGTAGTATGGGATCCGTAGTAGGCGAGAAAATCACCCGTTTGATCGAGTATGCTGCCAATAAATTTTTACCTCTTGTTCTGGTGTGTGCTTCCGGAGGAGCACGCATGCAAGAAGGAAGTTTGAGCTTGATGCAAATGGCTAAAATATCTTCCGCTTTATATGATTATCAATCAAATAAAAAGTTATTCTATGTATCAATTCTTACATCTCCTACTACTGGTGGAGTGACAGCTAGTTTTGGTATGTTGGGGGATATCATTATTGCTGAACCTAATGCCTATATTGCATTTGCGGGTAAAAGAGTAATTGAACAAACATTAAAGAAGACAGTACCTGAAGGTTCACAAGGGGCTGAATATTTATTCCATAAGGGCTTATTCGATCCAATCGTACCACGTAATCTTTTAAAAGGCGTTCTGAGTGAGTTATTTCAGCTCCACGCCTTTTTACCTTTGAATCAAAATTAACTCAAGTAGAGTTCTTACGTTAAAGTTTTTTTGTGGCGAATAAGAAGAATTGATTTTTCTTGGATGACATAAGATTTTATTGTAGAAAGAATCATGCGGATAATTCTTTTTTTTTACCGATATTACGGATTAGTAATCAGTAAACCTCTCTCAACAAAACAACATAAAAAGAGAATTCTTCCTTAGAATTAGGAGGCAAGAAGGCAAATAAAACGAATTTCATGTTCCCCTCTTGCGTATGTATATAGAATTCAAATAGAGAAAATATAGAATCTTGCACCTTTCTATATCTCCCAACAAGTCCCATTTTCCCTAAGAATTCCTGCGGTTGGATCGGATTCTAACGAATCGTTTGGGAATTTGTAAGAAACTCTTTTGGATTTTTTTGATTAAAAAAGCAATTAGATATTAAAAAAGAAATTAGAAGCTAAGAACAACCGAAGAAGAAAAATAAAATAAGTAAGAATAATAAATAATAAAGAAAATAGATTATCATACAGATATTTCATGGAGAAAGATGCGTTTATTTAGTTCTATATTCCTTGCACTTAGTATAGATACTCATTTAGTATACTTATATACGAATTTGAATATGAATTCTAATTATTATAGGATATCTTTATACCAATAACAGGTACAAATATTAAATCGAGGTACCCTTTCTATGACAATTCTCAACAACTTTCCCTCTATTTTTGTGCCTTTAGTGGGCCTAGTATTTCCGGCAATTGCAATGGCTTCTTTATTTCTTCATGTTCAAAAAAATAAGATTTTTTAAATCCGATGGGGCCAAATGTCATCTAGTTTTTTTTTTTTCAAGACTTAACGAACACAGATATCAATTTAGTAGAATATTGTAGTAACAGGTGGCTTTCTCCAAACAGAAACGAAAGAGCTTTTTTTTATGCATGCGTAAACATGATATATAGGTAAATGAATTCTAGCTATTTTCAACAATAGGCGAGATCCGAGCTCATGTCTGCGATGAAAGTCAATGTATCTATATATATGTAGCTATCTATAGGGAATCATATGAACGGGATGCTCTTATTTTATTATATCTAACCAATTCGATAAATTACTGCTAAAAGTTCACATCAGAATAGTACTAGTTGATGAGAGTTACTTCGGAAACAAAAAAAAAAAAGAAAGTCAAATTGATTTTGGTTATTCCCTCAATTCCAATAAAATGCAGCTGGATCTAGTATGTATGAGTTGGCGATCAGAATATATATGGATAGAATTTCTAGCAGGATCTCGCAAAACAAGTAATTTCTGCTGGGCCTTTATCCTTTTTTTAGGTTCATTAGGATTCTTATTGGTTGGAATTTCTAGTTATCTTGATAGGAATTTGATAGCTTTATTTCCATCTCAGCAAATAAATTTTTTCCCACAAGGGATTGTGATGTCTTTCTATGGGATCGCGGGTCTCTTTATTAGTTCCTATTTGGGGTGCACAATTACATGGAATGTAGGTAGCGGTTATGATCGATTTGATAGAAAAGAAGGAATAGTGTGTATTTTTCGTTGGGGATTCCCTGGAAAAAATCGCCGCATCTTTCTACGATTCCTTATGAAAGATATTCAGTCCATCAGAATAGAAGTTAAAGAGGGTATTTATGCTCGTCGTGTCCTTTATATAGAAATCAGAGGCTTGGGGGCCATTCCCTTGAATCGTACTGACGAGAATTTGACTCCGCGAGAAATTGAGCAAAAGGCTGCGGAATTGGCCTATTTCTTGCGTGTACCAATTGAAGGATTTTGAAAAATAAACTGAAGAATAAATGCTTTCTTAGCAGGAGAAAAAGCCCAAGAATCCTCTTTTTTCTATAGCATAACTTACTTAATTGAAGTTTCTTCAGAACGCCCAGTTGGACCAAAGCAAGGCAAATGTGTACGGAACAGCCATAACATAAAACGAAACTGTTTTTTTGTCTACAAAAAAATTGTTTTTTTGCGTATGGAAATCCCCACTCAACTCAATTCAGTAACAAAAGAAGTAAGAAATCAAAATAATAGATTCATCCCATATATCAAACCATATATCAAAACAGTTCGGAATAAAAAATTTATCTTTTTATTTTCAATATTTGGAATTGATACGTTAGATATGGATAGATCATATCTTGTAAATTATCTCTATTTTCTTTTGTCAATCGACCCTTTTCTTTTATCCTTTCTTTTGTCTTTCTTAATGACCAAAGAATTGGATCTCGTAGAATGAGAACTTTTCTGTCTTTTTTTTCCACTCATTTTTGATCATCACAATATTCTTCAGAAAATTCTCTCAAATATTCCTGGATTATGCTCTGGGGCCGGGGAGCCCGCGAAATTTTTTTTTTCGAAATATTTGATATTTTCCTTTTTATTTTAATAGAAAGGAAGTTCTTTCATTTCGAAATCCGCATAATATTCATTATTTGAACATTCATCGAAAGGGGGAATTGCTTCGAATATTTGATCAATTGAGATATCTGGAAACAATATTTTTTGATTATTTCTTCATTCGAATTCGAAGTGGATTCTTCTTCTATTTCGGTATTTTTTCTACACTAGATTCAAGGACTAACCGCTGAATCACAACTAAAAAACAGAGACTAGCTTCATAGGCGCGATACCTTGTAATAGAACTCATGCTTGATAGAAACATTAGATCGCATCGAATCTACGAATGAGGTGGGTTCATTAACAATTCACAGATGAAAAAATGACAAAAAAGAACGTATCCATTCCCCTTCGATATCTTTCATCTATAGTATTTTTAGTCTTTTTGCCCTGGTGGATCTCTCTCTCATTTAATAAAAGTCTGGAATCATGGGTTACTAATTGGTGGAATACTAGGCAATCCGAAACTTTTTTGAATGATATTCAAGAAAAGAGTATTCTAGAAAAATTCATGGAATTAGAGGAATTATTCCTCTTGGACGAAACGATAAAGGAATTTCCGGAAAGACATCTCGAAAAGCTTTGTATAGGGCTTCAGAAAGAAACAATCCAATTGATCAAGATGCACGATGAGGATCATATCCATACGATTTTGCACTTCTCGACAAATACAATCGGTTTCGTTATTCTAAGTGGTTATTCTATTCTGGGTAATGAAGAACTTGTTATTCTTAACTCTTGGGTTCAAGAATTCCTATATAATTTAAGCGACACAATAAAAGCCTTTTCGATTCTTTTAGTAACTGATTTATGTATCGGATTCCATTCGCCCCACGGTTGGGAACTAATGATTGGCTATGTCTACAACGATTTTGGATTTGCTCATAATGATCAAATCATATCTGGTCTTGTTTCCACTTTTCCAGTCATTCTAGATACAATTTTTAAATATTGGATTTTCCGTTATTTAAATCGTGTATCTCCGTCACTTGTAGTGATTTATCATTCAATGAATGACTGAAAAACGATTCACTAATCCAATTATAATCAATCTTTCTGACTTTGTACATAAGCAAAGCATTCAAAGTCGTACTTACCTTACTTTTTCTACCCATCGAGGGGATTCCTCCCAGATTCCAGTAATCCTATATTCCAGTAAATAGCAGAATCGCGGATAGGGAACTATATTAGCGACCTACCTAATTTTATTGTAGAAATTTTCGGGATCAACGATTGAACCATGCAAATTAGAAATACCTTTTCTTCGCTAAAGGAAGAGATTACTCGATTCATTTCCGTATCGCTCATGATATATATAATAACTCGGGCATCCATTTCAAATGCATATCCCATTTTTGCGCAGCAGGGTTTTGAAAATCCACGAGAAGCAACTGGTCGTATTGTATGCGCCAATTGCCATTTAGCTAATAAGCCCGTGGATATTGAGGTTCCACAGGCGGTACTTCCTGATACTGTATTTGAAGCAGTTGTTAGAATTCCTTATGATATGCAGCTGAAACAAGTTCTTGCTAATGGTAAAAGGGGGGCTTTGAATGTGGGGGCCGTTCTTATTTTACCAGAGGGGTTTGAATTAGCCCCCCCCGATCGTATTTCGCCCGAGATGAAAGAAAAGATGGGTAAACTGTCTTTTCAGACCTACCGACCCACTAAAAAAAATATTCTTGTGATAGGGCCTGCTCCTGGTCAGAAATATAGTGAAATCACTTTTCCTATTCTTTCCCCGGACCCAGCGACTAATAAAGATGTTCACTTCTTAAAATATCCAATATACGTAGGTGGGAACAGGGGAAGGGGTCAGATTTATCCCGACGGGAACAAAAGTAACAATACGGTTTATAATGCTACAGCAGCGGGTGTAGTAAGCAAAATCATACGAAAAGAAAAGGGGGGATACGAAATAACCATAACAGATGCATCGAATGGACGTGAAGTGGTTGATATTATCCCTACAGGACCCGAACTTCGTGTTTCAGAGGGCCAATCTATCAAACTTGATCAACCATTAACAAGTAATCCTAACGTGGGTGGATTTGGTCAGGCAGATGCAGAAATAGTACTTCAAGATCCATTGCGTGTCCAAGGCCTTTTGTTCTTTTTAGCATCTGTTGTTTTGGCACAAATCTTTTTGGTTCTTAAAAAGAAACAGTTTGAGAAGGTTCAATTGTCCGAAATGAATTTCTAGATTCGCGGATTTATCAATTATCAACATCAAGTTTCTAAAAAAACCAAATTCTTCTTGGCAATTATGTTATGTATGAGCAAAAAAATTATGAAAAGTCTTTTGCTTGTTTATATTCTTTTTATACCGAATGTCGGGAATTTCTTGTACTGCACTCCTAAATCATAGTATATATATTGTAAAGAAGGCTGTTTGACTGTCCCCCTTCTTTGTTTTTTCAATCCAAATTGGAGGGGTGTGACTATGTCACTATTATCAGATTTAAATATCATAGAATGTGTCAATAGTTTTCTATTCTGATAGAATCAAATTTGATTAGAACTAGATACTAAACATAAGATAAGTAAGCGGAGAATATAAAGAGAGGAAGGGGGAACAGGGGATTCTAAAAGGGATTATTCGTCGTACTAGTCTTCGACACCCGAAAGGGATGTGGGAAATTCCCTTTCGGGTGTCGAAATAATAATGGTTCTTGATTCCATTCATCAAAGATTCCTATTCGTAGTTTCTATTTTTTTCAGGTTTATCAAAACTCTTTTTGTATTTCTTACGTATAATTAAGTAGTGGTAAAAAAAAATAACTGGAAAGTTGTTGAGTAAATAGAACTTCTTCAATGAACTTAGAAAACAATTTCAATTGATGAGACATTAAAATAAATAGAGTAAAGTTGTATTAGTATAGAAAGGATTTGGTATGATATCTGATCGACAGAAATCTATATATAGATGGATTGTGATTCTGTGATCCAGGAAAAAGAAATTGAGTGATTCCTTAATTTCTTCTAACTTTGAAAGTATCGATAGATACTATCGGGGACCAGATAACAGATGTTCTGCATCAATTAAGCAAGTTAATAAAAAAAAAGCATCAGAAAAAAATCAAATGGAGTTTTTTGAAGCATCGGTGATCTATTTTGTCATTTATACGAACAAAACAAAATAGTATGATCATTAAGAACTCAAGGGGCCCTACCCCTCGAATCAGACAGAGAAGGGAGTGATAGGGGTACCTTGAGTTCTTACGCTTTTATGTCTATAAGGCAGTTCATTCGATTACTACAAGGACGAACCTAATCCGGAATATGAACCATAAAAGAAAATGCCTATTAAACCGATCACAGGAATACCAGTTACAGTACCTATTATCCAAAGAGGAATCCTTCCAGTAGTATCGGCCATTTATCCCGCCTCCCTCCCCATTTTATCAAGTGGTCGTGCTAGAGACATAAACAGTCATAGAT